CATGTACGAGCTCCCTCTAATGGAAAAATACAATTTGATGAGTATTTGGTTCATCCCACACGTACCCGTCATGGGCATCCTGCTTTTCTATGTTTTATAGATTTGTATGTAACTATTGAGAGTCGAGATATTATACATAATGTTAATATTCCAACAAAAAGTTTGATTTTAGTTCAAAATGATCAATATGTAGAATCGGAACAAGTGATTGCCGAGATTCGTGCCGGAACGTCCACTTTTCGTTTTAAGGAGAGGGTTCTAAAACATATTTATTCTGAGTCAGAAGGAGAAATGCACTGGAGTACTGATGTGCATCATGCGCCCGAATATCCGTATAGTAATGTTCATCTAGTACCAAAAACAAGTCATTTATGGATATTAGCAGGAGGTCTATGCAGATCCAGTATAGTGTCTTTTTCACTCCACAAGGATCAAGATCAAATGAATTCTAATTCTTTTTCTGTCGAAGAAAGAAATATCTTTGATTTGACTAATGATCAAGTAAGACATAAATTTTTTGGTAAAAGTAAAAAGGATGGGCAAATTTTTGAGTATTCAAAACCTTATCGAATCATATCCAATGGTCATTGGAATCTCATAGATCCCTCTATTTGTCAAGAGAATTCCGATGATTCCTTGGCGAAAAAGCGAAGAAATAGATTCGTGATTCCCTTACAATATGATCAAGAACGAGAAAAGAAACTAATACCATCTTTTTGTATTTTTATTAAAATACCTATAAATGGTATTTTACGTAAAAATAGTATTCTTGCTTATTTTGATGATCCGCGATATAGAAGAAGCAGTTCGGGAATTACTAAATATGGGATTGTCGAAGTAGATTCAATCGTAAAAAAAGAGGATTTGATTGAGTATCGAGGAGCAAAAGAATTTAGTCCGAAATACCAAATGCAAATGAGAGTAGATCGATTTTTTTTCATTCCCGAGGAAGTGCATATCTTACCCGTATCTTCGCCCATAATGGTCCGAAACAATAGTATCGTTGGAGTAGATACACGACTTGCTTTAAATATAAATACAAGAAGCCGAGTAGATGGATTAGTCCGAGTGGAGAGAAAAAAAAGGAGTATTGAACTGAAAATTTTTTCTGGAGATATTCATTTTCCTGGAGAGGCGGATAAAATATCTAGGCACGGCGGCATTTTGATACCACCAGGAATGGAAAATAAAAATTATAAGGGATCAAAAAAATTTCAAAATTGGATCTATGTTCAACGGATCACACCTATAAAAAAAAAGTATTTTGTTTTGGTTCGGTCCGTAGTCCCATATGAAATATCCGATGGGATAAATTTAGCAACACTTTTTCCTCAGGATCTCTTGCAGGAAAAGGATAATGTACAACTTCGAATTGTCAATTATATACTTTATGGAAATAGCAAGTCAATTCGAGGAATTTCTCACACAAGTATTCAATTAGTTCGGGCTTGCTTAGTATTGAATTGGGACCAAGAAAAAAGGGGTTTTATAAAAGAAGAGGTTCATGCTTCCTTTGTTGAAATAAGGGCAAATGATCTGCTTCGTGATTTCATCAGAATTGAGTTAGTAAAGTCCACTATTTCTTATACCGTAAAAAAGTATGATACGTCAAGTTCAGGATTGATTTACAATATTGGATTAGATCGTATCAATATAAATCCTTTTAATTCCAAGGCAAAGACTCAATCATTTACCCAACATCAGGGAACTCTTGGTACGTTGTTGAATCGAAATAAGGAATGCCAATCTTTCCGAATTTTGTCATCATCCAATTGTTCTCGAATTGGCCCCTTTAATACTTCGAGATATAATAATGCGACAAAAGAATTGGATCCCATGAATCCAATTAGGGATTTGTTGGGTCCCTTAGGTACTACTGTATTTAAAATAGCGAATCCTTGTTTATCTTACTATTTAATAACTTATAATCAAATCTTTTTAAAGAACTATTTGTTACTTGACAATTTTCAACAGACTTTCCAAGTACTTCAATTTCAATACTGTTTCCTAGATGAAAATAGTAGGATTTATAATCCCGATCCGTGTAGTAACATCATTTGGAATTTATTCCATTTTAATTGGTGTTTTCTCCATCACGATTATTGTGAAGAGGCATGGACAATAATTAGCCTTGGCCTATTTCTTTGTGAAAATTTATGTCTATTGAAATACGGATCACGCATAAAAAAATCTGGTAAAATTTTCATTGTTCATGTTGACTCTTTAGTTATAAGATCAGCTAAGCCCTATTTGGTCACTCCGGGAGCAACTGTTCATGGCCATTATGGGAAAACCTTTTATGAAAGAGATACATTAATTACATTTATATATGAAAAATCGAGATCCGGCGATATCACGCAAGGTCTTCCAAAAGTGGAACAAATCTTAGAAGTTCGTTCAATTGATTCAATATCGATGAACCTCAAAAAGAGAGTTGAAGGTTGGGACGAACGTAGCCGAAGGCTTCTTGGGATACCCTGGGGATTCTTGATTGGAGCTGAACTAACCATAGCACAAAGTCGTATCTCTTTGGTTAATAAGATCCAAAAGGTTTATCGATCCCAGGGGGTACAGATCCATAATAGACATATAGAGATTATTGTACGTCAAGTAACATCAAAAGTGTTGGTTTCAGAAGATGGAATGTCTAATGTGTTTTCACCTAGGGAACTGATTGGATTGTTGCGAGCAGAGCGAGCAGGGCGTGTTTTGGACGAAGCGATCTGTTATCGGGCAATCTTATTGGGAATAACGAAGTCATCTCTGAATACTCAAAGTTTCATATCCGAAGCGAGTTTTCAAGAAACTGCTCGAGTTTTAGCAAAAGCTGCTCTACGAGGTCGTATTGATTGGTTGAAAGGGCTGAAAGAGAACGTTGTTCTGGGGGGGATTATACCGGTTGGTACTGGATTCAAAAAATTAGTACATCGTTCAAAGCAAGATAAAAACATTCATTTGAAAATAAAAAGGAAGAATCTATTCGAATTGGAGATGAGAGATATTTTGTTACACTATAGAGAATTTTGAGAATTTTTTTTGTTCTTTCGTCCCGAACTATTTCCATGGGACATCAGACCAATCATTTACATGATACATTATTTAGTAATTCCTAACAAGAGGTTCATTCTTTTTACTTGAATTCTCTGGTCCCATTATGGATTTGGTAATCAACGAAAAATAAAGAATGAAAAGAAATTCATGATTTTGGTCGTAGATCAATGGTCAATCCTGGTATAAGGTTCCGTCGGAACAGTTATTTATTTCACAGGTTACTGAATCTCTCTAAAAAAAAAAAAAGATAAAGTGTGGCAAAATGGGAAGACGATATTGGAACATAAATTTGGAAGAGATGATGGAAGCAGGAGTTCATTTTGGTCATGGTACTAAGAAATGGAATCCTAGAATGGCTCCTTACATCTCTGCAAAGCGTAAAGGTATTCATATTACAAATCTTACTATAACTGCTCGTTTTTTATCAGAAGCCTGCGATTTAGTTTTTGATGCAGCAAGTATGGGAAAAAACTTCTTAATCGTTGGCACCAAAAATAAAGCAGCGGATTTAGTAGCATCAGCAGCAATAAGGGCTCGATGTCATTATGTTAATAAAAAATGGCTTGGTGGTATGTTAACAAATTGGTCTACTACAGAAACAAGACTTCAGAAGTTCAGGGACTTAAGAGCGGAACAAAAAATGGGGAAACTCGCCCGTCTCCCAAAAGGAGATGCAGCAATGTTGAAGAGAAAGTTATCCACCTTGCAAACATATCTGGGTGGGATCAAATATATGACGGGATTGCCCGATATTGTAATTATCGTTGATCAGCAAGAAGAATATATGGTTCTTCGAGAATGTGTCATTTTGGGCATTCCGACGATTTGTTTAATCGATACAAATTGTGACCCAGATCTTGCAGATATTTCTATTCCGGCCAACGATGATGCTATAGCATCGATTCGATTGATTCTTACCAAATTAGTATCCGCAATTTTGGAGGGCCGAAATAGTTATATAAAAAAAGGTTGATTATCTTATAATTTAATAGTTAAGAAAAAGAAGAAGAAGATTAGTTCCTTTTTGTTGAACTCCATGGATTTCTTTGATTGTTTATTATTTTGGTTTGCATTTTTGAACTATGTTTTGAATATTTAATAAAAAATGATTGGTATTTTTTTTTTTATGTAATTTCTTGGTATTCTAAATATATCTAAATATAATGTATGATTCCTATTCATGAATGAAGGTAGATGAATTGAGAAAGATATGGTTGAATCAAAATAATTCCTTTTTTAAGTTCGATTTCTATTATAGGGCAATATGAATGTTATACTATGTTCCATTAAAACACTCAAAGGGTTATACGATATGTCAGGTGTAGAAGTAGGCCAACATTTATATTGGGAAATAGGAGGTTTACAAATTCATGCCCAAGTGCTTATCACTTCTTGGATTGTAATTGCTATTTTATTAGGTTCAGCCATCATAGCTGTTCGGAATCCACAAACCATTCCGACCGACGGGCAGAATTTCTTCGAATATGTCCTTGAATTTATTCGAGACTTGAGCAAAACTCAGATTGGAGAGGAGTATGGTCCTTGGGTTCCATTTATTGGAACGATGTTCCTATTTATTTTTGTTTCTAACTGGTCAGGTGCTCTTTTACCTTGGAAAATCATAAAGTTACCTCATGGGGAGTTAGCTGCGCCCACGAATGATATAAATACTACTGTTGCTTTAGCTTTACCCACGTCAGTGGCATATTTCTATGCGGGTCTTAGCAAAAAAGGATTGGGATATTTCGGTAAATACATTCAGCCAACTCCAATACTTTTACCAATTAATATCCTAGAAGATTTTACAAAGCCTTTATCTCTTAGTTTTCGACTTTTCGGGAATATATTGGCTGATGAATTAGTAGTTGTTGTTCTTGTTTCTTTAGTGCCTTCAGTAGTTCCTATACCTGTCATGTTTCTTGGATTATTTACAAGTGGTATTCAAGCTCTTATTTTTTCAACTTTGGCTGCGGCTTATATAGGTGAATCCATGGAGGGTCATCATTGACTAACTTTCGAAATAGTTTTTTAAGCTTATCCCAATTAAAGCAATGCGGGGTTCAATATAATCCAAAGGGCTGGAGAAGAAAATGAAAATAGCTAATATTATGTATTGTAGTATTGTATATATGAAGAAAGATAGATGATATTGCAGAGTTTTTAAGAGAAAAAAAGATTGGGTGGGGGGTCCTACTAGATATATGTACAGAATACGATTTAATACTAATAGAATAATAAAGTGCAGGTGGTTTACGTTATGGAAGAAAAAAAGTATATGTTATTTACTAGTTAGATAGGAATTATCCCTATCTCTTTTTTTCTAGCTCACTTCATTTATAATTTATATAGATTCAAATATCAGTCCTTTTTCGATTTTTTCTGTGATTGTTAATTGAATGAAAGAATATAAGAGTTTCTAAACAAGAAAACACAATGGCTAAAACCGTATGTATCTATTTACATAAAACTCCATCATGGGTAGAAAGAAAGGAAAAACAGTATATGGAAGTAGTTCTTAAAATTAAGTAATATTCTGTTGGAGTTTTTAGCTACTTCGACCCGATAGATTTTAGTGATAAGTATCAATAAAAAAAAAGAAGTAAGTAAAAAGGTAGTATAGTAAAGTAAATAGTAAAAGTCGAAAAAGAAGTGGATAAAGATTAAGTAGTAATTCATTGGTTGGTTGTATCATTAACCATTTCTTTTTTTTTTGCGAGGAAATTACCATGAATCCACTTATTTCTGCTGCTTCCGTTATTGCTGCTGGATTGGCTGTGGGGCTTGCTTCTATTGGACCTGGGGTTGGTCAAGGTACTGCTGCGGGCCAAGCTGTAGAAGGTATTGCGAGACAACCAGAAGCAGAGGGTAAAATACGAGGTACTTTATTGCTTAGTCTGGCTTTTATGGAAGCTTTAACAATTTATGGACTGGTCGTGGCATTAGCTCTTTTATTTGCAAATCCTTTTGTTTAATTTTATCATAGAATAAAAATGTAAAAAAAAGGGAGACCTATCTTTTTTCTTATTTTATTAACTGGGAGTTTCCCTTTGCTCCTTCGAATTTTACTCCTATAACTATTTATTTTTTGTTTGTCGAAACAATACTTTGGGAGGGACTGATTTGAGGATAAGGAATTAGCGGATCCACTCGCTTTCTTCCCTTTCGTTCTTAGTTTAGTCAAATTATAATTATATTAAAAATAAGAAATGGAACAAAAAAATCGATAAAAAAAAGGGGGGAGGCGAGTGGAGTGATACAAAAAGAACTCTGTTCTTTGTTAGTCCTATCTATAAGAGGAGAGCATATGAAAAATATAACCGATTCCTTTGTTTCCGTGGGACACTGGCCATCCGCTGGGAGTTTCGAGTTTAATACCGATATTTTAGCAACAAATCCAATAAATCTAAGCGTTGTGCTGGGTATATTGATTTTTTTTGGAAAGGGAGTGTGTGCGAGTTGTGTATTTCAAGAATAGGTTGGATTTCGCCGGCTGCACTTTCTTTATATTTATGTATTCTTTTTTTTATTTGCGTAAATAGGAAAAAGGGTGCACAATCTCGACGAATTACTTCGTAATTGGATTTTATTCAGAAATCATATCTAAGAACCATAGCATTTCGTGACTAATTGGTAAATGAACTTTGATTCTCTATCAACCAATAATGTTGAGGTCTTTTACATGGTTAAAGATAAATTGTTTGAAGTCCAGGCACAGCATACCGTGGTACTCTTTCTACCGCTACATTAGTACCGAAATACTGCAAATAAAAAAATAAAAAAAAATAAATAATAATAATTGGGAATTTATCCGATGTATAACACTCATATGGATAAATTTATTTGAACCATTTACAGGTATAGGAAAGATGGGTATATTCCCCCACCCCTTTTTTTATCCACTGCCAAATCGACGACCTATATATTGTATAAAAATATAAAAAAGATAAATTTTTTAAATTTTTTGGATGAAAAAAAAAAGTTTGTGAATAAAGAACAAATAAAGAAACAACTTTGCTGACAATTTTTTATTTTTTGTCTGGTCTGAAGAGTCCTACTATCCTAATATTCTGATGTTAGATCAGTTTCGATATCTTTGAATACGAACAGAAAAGAGAGGATAGGCTCAAGAGAGGATAGGTTCATTCCATTCAAAGATCAAAGATATGGGAATGTCTATCAAAGGAAAGAAACAATTGAGCGTGAGAGCCAAATGAATCAAAAGATTCATGTTTGGTTCGGGAAGAGATATGAGAGTTGTGAAATGAATGTAAAGATAATCTACTTTCATTAAATGATTTATTAGATAAGCGAAAACAAAGGATCTTGATTACTATTCGAAATTCAGAAGAATTACGTAGAGGGGCCGCTGAACAGCTCGAAAGAGCGCGGGCTCGATTACGTAAAGTGGAAATGGAAGCAGATGAGTATAGACTGAATGGATACTCTGAG